GGCTGATTGGTCTGGTTAATTTTTGTCAATAGACGTGGTAGCGGGTGGCTATGTTTGTTATAGAATTTTCTGGCGGGTTGATTTGGGTGGTGGGGTTGACTTTTGGTGGTAGATATAATGGTAGGTGATTATAGTTGCTCTAGAGTTCTTTGATAGTTTGGTTGGGTGGTCGATTGACTTTTGACGATAGATAGCGAGTGGTGGGCTGGTATAATTGTTCTGGAATTCTTTGATGGTTTTCTGGTGTGGGGAGTTTGGTGGTGTATGTCGTTGGTAGGGATATTTAGGCATAATTTGTGAATGAAATTTGGGTAAATTGTGTATAAAATGAATGATTGGATTATTAATGGAACTTGAGTGTCGATGACATGATAAGGGTGTAACGATTAAATTCGATTATGATTTAGACGAATCTTTGACGAATTTTAGCTGAATTTTACTAGTGTTGTTAAGGAATTAGAGGAAGTGTTAGTATAAAATTTTATGTCCTGCAACCATTAAGTGAATAGTAACATAATAGGGATTATGTAAGAAATACCATAACTGAATGGAAAACAAAGTGCATCAGTGCTAAGGTGATTCCCCATATCTTTACACCATGACACTAAAGACGTTCGGTTCGAGGGCAAGAATTGTTGACGACGCGTAACCAGATGCGCATGTCCACAAACCGTAGGACCCGCTGCACTTGAAGGGCAGAGTGAAGCCGAAATAAAAAAAAAGGAAGAGAGGTAAAGGGACTACCGGTGACGCGATTAAGAGGGAGAATGATGATAAATAGCCAACCAAATGCCTCGGTGAAGAACAAGCTGAAAGCTGAGGGGATGAATAGAGAGATGGCCCTGACAGAGGAACCAGAGGCGCAAAAGTGCAAGTAGGGCTAGGGGTGTAGGGGGAAAGAATGGGCCTGAAGCTGGGCGTGATGGATCTTACTAACACCGGGTTGCTGATTTCACGTGAGGAGTCCGACTAATAAATCACCTGGTACTTTGGGAGCCGGTACAACGAGAATATCGTAGCTATATGGGGCGTTACAGATGCGCCAGCTGCCTGTTAAGCACGTCCGTATACTGGAACATATTCCTATTACATAGCGTGAAGTGTTATGGTTTAGGTACGAGTGTAGAATGGCTAGCTTTAGGTGGGACCATTACTTAATTAGGACTTGTGGGAGAGCCGTTGACAAGAGTGTGACTGTCTTGTTAGGTGGTGTAGAGCAGTGTACATGGGTGTAATGTGTTTAGGAAGTAAATGACTGGTTTATATTACATGAATGGTATGTTTGCAGGGACATGAGTTACATATCCTTATGACATGAGTTGTAGTGTTTGTAGTACATGAGTGGTATGTGTGAGAACATGGATTGTATATCTTTATAACATGGATTTGAATGCTTGGAGAACATGAATTGTATATTTTTGTACCATGGATTAGGGATATTCAGTATACATGAGTAGTATGTTTATTGGACATGGATGTTTAGTGCATTATGAGGCGAGTAGTTTAATGTGCGTTAGTACATTCCCAAACGGCATAAAGGGGCAACCCCAGAGGCCGGGGGGGTAAGGGGGGGCCAGAGGGGTTACCTTTTAGGCGTTTCTATAGTTAAGGGTAGGTTAACGGTGGCTTTTCAGGCCACAGACCTTGGATAGAGTCCAAGTAGAAACGAATATGACATATTTTGTGCTTTTTCTTGGGGCGGGGTTTATTTTGGGGGGTTTAGGGGTAGCGTCTAATCCTTCCCCATACTATGGGGTGGTAGGGTTGGTAGTAGGGTCTGTTTCTGGGTGTGGGTGGTTGTTAAGCTTGGGGGCTTCGTTTGTATCATTGGTGCTATTTATGGTATATTTGGGGGGGATATTGGTGGTGTTTGTGTATTCAGTGGCTTTGGCAGCGGATCCGTTTCCAGAGGCTTGGGGGGACTGGCAGGTTGTGGGGCGTGGTGTGGGTTTGGTTGTGGTGCTTGTGGTGGGGGCGGTTGTGTGGGGGTTGGGTAGTGGCCTTGGGTTTGTGGCAGATGCTGTGGATAATGCAGGTACATATTTTGTTCGGTTGGATTTTAGTGGGGTTTCTCTTTTCTATTCATGGGGGGCGGGAATGTTTTTGATGGCAGGGTGGGGGTTGTTGTTGACTCTGTTTGTTGTTTTAGAGGTTGTGCGGGGGTTATCTCGGGGGGCCATTCGGGCTGTTTAGGGGTGTCAGAAAATAGTTTAGTGGAGAATACCAGCTTTGGGAGTTGGAGGCAGAGGTTTAAGTCCTCTTTTTCTGAGCGGGGCGGCGAGTTGTGGGAAAAGCAAGCTATTTTAGTTTAAGTAGTTGGGCGGGGTTGGCATGCCGTGTGGGGGTGGGTAAGAGGTAGGGATATTAGTGCAGGTTTGTAGGGTGTCTTTTGGGCAAGCGGGAAAAGATGTCGTTGGTAGGGATATTTAGGCATAATTTGTGAATGAAATTTGGGTAAATTGTGTATAAAATGAACGATTGGATTATTAATGGAACTTGAGTGCCGATGGTATGATAAGGGTTTGACGATTAAATTCGATTGTGATTTAGACGAATTTTAGCTGAATTTTACTAGTGTTGTTAAGGAATTAGAGGAAGTGTTAGTATAAAATTTTATGTCCTGCAACCATTAAGTGAATAGTAACATAATAGGGATTATGTAAGAAATACCATAACTGAATGGAAAACAAAGTGCATCAGTGCTAAGGTGATTCCCCATATCTTTACACCATGACACTAAAGACGTTCGGTTCGAGGGCAAGAATTGTTGACGACGCGTAACCAGATGCGCATGTCCACAAACCGTAGGACCCGCTGCACTTGAAGGGCAGAGTGAAGCCGAGATAAAAAAAAGGGAAGAAAAGTAAAGGGACTACCGGTGACGCGATTAAGAGGGAGAATGGTGATAAATAGCCAACCAAATGCCTCGGTGAAGAACAAGCTGAAAGCTGAGGGGATGAATAGAGAGATGGCCCTGACAGAGGAACCAGAGGCGCAAAAGTGCAAGTAGGGCTAGGGGTGTAGGGGGAAAGAATGGGCCTGAAGCTGGGCGTGATGGATCTTACTAACACCGGGTTGCTGATTTCACGTGAGGAGTCCGACTAATAAATCACCTGGTACCTTGGGAGCCGGTACAACGAGAATATCGTAGCTATATGGGGCGTTACAGATGCGCCAGCTGCCTGTTAAGCACGTCCGTATACTGGAACATATTCCTATTACATAGCGTGAAGTGTTATGGTTTAGGTACGAGTGTAGAATGGCTAGCTTTAGGTGGGACCATTACTTAATTAGGACTTGTGGGAGAGCCGTTGACAGGAGTGTGACTGTCCTGTTAGGTGGTGTAGAGCAGTGTACATGGGTGTAATGTGTTTAAGAAGTGAATGGCTGGTTTATATTACATGAATGGTATGATTATAGTAGCATGGATTGTATATCTTTATGGCATGGATTGTGATATTTATAGTACATGGATAGTGTGTGTAGGGGCATGGATAGATTGTTGTTGTACATGGATAGGATATTATTTTGTCATGGTTAGTATGTTTTTAGGACATGGATGTTATGTGTATGATACATGAATTGTGTGTGTGTAGTACATAAATGGTATGTTTTGGGTACATGAATTGTATGTAGTTAGTACATGGATATGTATGTGTATGTGGTAGGGGGTTTAGTGTACAATTATACATCCCAAGCGGCATAAAGGGCAATCCCAGAGGCCGGGGGGGTAAGGGGGGGCCGGAGGGATTGCCTGTTAGGGGTTTTATAACTAGTTGGTTTGGTAGTTTTCGGGCTGCAAGTTTCGGGTGTGTGGGGAAGAATCGTTTTTAGCGGGGCAGAGGTATTTTCTCTTTGGGCGGGGCGGCGAACTCTAAGGAGGGGGAAACCTCCATTTTTGGCTTACAAGACCAATGTTTTTATAAACTATTAGAGTTTAGTAGTTGAGTAGCTTGTTCTCTAGGGTGCTGACCATGGGGAAGAGAATGAGGATTGTTGTGAAGTAAGTAAGGGAGGCTAATTGGCCGATAATGATGAAGGGGTGCTCTACTGGTTGGCTGCCTACCCACGTTAGGACTAACAGGTTAGTGGTTAAGGCTCAGAAGAGAAGTTGGGAGAGTGGGCGGAAGGTTATTGCACGTTGTTTGGATTTATGGAGGAGTGGGATTAGAAGTAGGACTAGTACGGAGGCAGCTAGGGCTAGTACCCCTCCTAGCTTATTGGGGATTGAGCGTAGGATGGCGTAGGCGAATAGGAAGTATCACTCTGGCTTGATGTGGGGAGGGGTGACTAGGGGGTTTGCTGGTGTGAAATTTTCTGGGTCGCCGAGCAGGGTGGGGGAGAATAGGGCCAGGGTTGTCAGGGGGAGGAGTATTAGTGCAATGCCTAAGGCGTCTTTTATGGAAAAGTAGGGGTGGAATGGGATTTTGTCGCAGTTTGATGCAATTCCTAGTGGGTTGTTAGAGCCTGAGTCGTGGAGGAAGGTAAGGTGGACAAGTGTGAGGCCTGTAATCAGGAAGGGGAGAAGGAAGTGTAAGGCGAAGAATCGGGTTAGTGTTGGGTTATCTACTGAGAATCCGCCTCAGGCCCATTCTACTAGGGTTTGGCCGATGTATGGGATGGCCGAGAATAGGTTGGTAATGACGGTTGCCCCTCAGAATGATATTTGGCCCCATGGGAGGACGTAGCCCACAAAGGCAGTTGCTATGAGGGTAAGTAGGAGGATGACTCCTGTATTTCATGTTTCTTTGTATAGGTAAGAGCCGTAGTACAGGCCCCGTCCGATGTGCAGGTAGATGCAGATGAAAAAGAATGAGGCTCCGTTTGCATGGAGGTTGCGGAGCAGTCAGCCGTATTGGACGTTTCGGCAGGTGTGTGATACGGACGTGAAGGCTAGGGCCGAGTCGGCTGTATAGTGTGCGGCAAGGAGGAGCCCGGTAATGATTTGTACTGCTAGGCATAGTCCTAATAGGGACCCGAAGTTCCATCAGGCAGAGATGTTTGATGGGGTGGGTAGGTCGATTAGGGAGTTGTTGATTATTTTTAGGAGGGGGTGGGATTTTCGGATATTGGGGGCCATTGATTTATAGGTTGCGTACTAGTAGGGTGGTGGCGATGATGGATAGGGCGAATGATCCTAGGTAGGCCTTGATTAGGCCTGTGTGGAGGGTGGGTTGAAGTTTTAGTTCATGGTTAGTTGGAGGTCAGCGGAGTCCTTCGGGGCCTAGTTTTTTGTACCAGGATAGGTCGATTAGGTGGGAGGCAAATTTTTGTCCGGTGATTAACAGGTTTGTTGAGCTTAAGCGATGTACTAGTGGGTTGAAGTACCCTAGTGAGGTGGAGAAGGTTGAGATGTAGTTTCGTTTGGGGTGGGTTATTATGTGTGTTAGGTTGGATAGTTCTAATGCCAGGATGAAGCCTAGGATGGTGACGGCAATTGCTGCTGTTTTTGTGATTGCTGGTATGGTTATTGGTGGTGTTTTTAGGGGAAGGATGAAAGATGTGATGAGTAGGCCGGCTGTGATGCTCCCGACGGCCAGGCGGGTGATGGGGCTGGTGATTGTGGGGTTGTTTTCGTTGATTGGTGTGATTGAGGGGGTATGGGGGAATCCGGTTTGGACTAGAAGGGTCATGCGTAGGCTGTATGTTGCGGTGAATGATGTGGCTAGAAGGGTGATTGTAAGGGCTCATGTATTTAGGTGTGAGGTGTTTAGATTTTCAATGATTAGGTCTTTTGAGTAGAATCCTGCGAGGAAGGGGGTTCCTATGAGGGCAAGGTTGCCAATGGTGAGGCAGGAGGTAGTTGTTGGGAGGGTTTTTTGTAGGCCCCCCATCTTTCGGATGTCTTGTTCTCCATTAAGGTTATGGATGATTGAGCCTGCGCATAGGAACAGTATAGCTTTGAAGAAAGCGTGAGTAGAGATGTGGAAGAAGGCTAGCTGGGGAAGGTTTAGTCCGATAGTGACTATTATTAGGCCTAGTTGGCTTGATGTGGAGAAGGCAATGATTTTTTTAATGTCGTTTTGTGTGAGGGCGCATGTGGCGGCGAATATTGTGGAGAGGGCTCCTAGGCAGAGGCAGGTGGTGAGGATGGGTTGGTTGTTGGCGAATAGGGGGTGAGTGCGGATAAGTAGGAAGATACCTGCTACAACTATGGTGCTTGAGTGGAGTAGAGCGGAGACGGGGGTGGGGCCTTCTATGGCTGCTGGTAGTCATGGGTGGAGGCCGAATTGGGCGGACTTTCCTGCTGCGGCGAGTAGTAGGCCTAGGGTGGGTAGTGTTGGGAGGTGAGTGGGGAGGGGGGCTTGTTGTAGTTCTCAGGTGTTGAGGGAGGAAGCTAATCAGGCTATGCTTAGGATAAGGCCGATGTCTCCGATCCGGTTGTATAAGACGGCTTGGAGGGCAGCTGCATTGGCTTTTGCTCGGCCGTGTCATCACCCGATTAGTAGGAAGGACATGATACCTACGCCTTCTCATCCGATGAACAGGAGGAATATGTTGTTGGCAGTTGTTAGTAGAAGTATGGTGATTAAGAATACTAGTAAGTGTAGGAAGAATTTAGTGATGTGGGGTTCTGTGGCCATGTACCAGGATGCGAATTGGAGGATAGACCATGTCACGAACAGTGCGGTGGGGATGAACAGTGCGGAGTACAGGTCCAGTTTAAAGCTGATTGGGATTTTGAAGTTTGTAATGGGCTTTCATTCTCAGCAGGAGGTGATGTTTTCTGTGCCCGAGTGAATGAATAGGGCTGCTGGTAATAAGCTGGTAAGGAAGGCTGTTTTGATGGTAGATGTGATTGTGGCTGGGGAGTTTTCTAGGGTCTTTGGTAGTAGGTGGGCAAGTACGGGTGTGAGAATGATGGCTAGTGTGAGGAGTAGGGATGAGCTCAGTAGGGTGGTATTTATTACTTTTACTTGGATTTGCACCAAGATGGGTGGCTCCTAAGACCAGTGGATTGCTGTTATCCTTTAAAAGTTGCAAGGGGGCTGAGGGTTAAAACTCAGATACAGGAATTAGCAGTTCTTGTTGGTTGAACCCCCCTCAGGGCAGGTAAGAAGAGTTTAACTTCTATTTTTAGGATCACAGTCTAATGTTTGGGTTTAAACTATACTTGCATAGGGGGGCTCCGGAGATTAACTCTGGCTTTAGAATTAGGAGGAGGAGGGGGAGGATGTGAAGTGCTATTAGTAGGTGTTCTCGCGTGTTCGAGTTTTGGAGGGATGTGATGTGGGTGGGGAGGGGCCCTCGTTGTGTGGTTAGTAGTATAAATAGCGTATATGAGGCGGTCAATAGGGTTGCAGTGCCTGTAAGGATGATTGTAGGTGTTGATCAGTTGAATAGGGTGACTATGATGGTGAGTTCGGCTATTAGGTTGGTGGTTGGGGGTAGTGCTATATTTGTGAGGTTGGCTAGGAGTCATCAGGTGGCTATGAGGGGGAGTAGGGGTTGTAGGCCTCGTGCGAGTAAGAGGGTTCGGCTATGTGTTCGTTCGTAGTTGGTGTTAGCTAGGCAGAAGAGTATTGAGGAGGTCAGTCCGTGGGAGATTATAAGGATTATTGCCCCTGAGAATGATCATGGGGTTAGGATTGTGCTTGCGGCAATAACTAGTCCTATGTGGCTGACAGAGGAGTAGGCAATGAGTGATTTCAGGTCGGTTTGGCGTATACAGATGGAGCTTGTTATTAGTGCGCCCCATAGGGCTATTGTGAGGAATGGGTAGTGCAGGTGGTCTGGCAGTGGGCTTAGTAGGGGGGTGATTCGTATGATGCCATATCCCCCCAGTTTTAGTAGGAGGGCGGCGAGAAGTATGGAGCCTGCAATAGGGGCCTCTACGTGGGCTTTAGGGAGTCAAAGGTGTATTCCGTATAGTGGGGCTTTTACTATGAATGCAGTTAGTAGGGCTAGGCCTGATAGGAGGTCAGTTCATGAGGTGGTGAGGGTTGGGTGGGTTAGTTTGAGCATTGTGAGGTGCAGGGTGCCGAGTTGTGTGTATAGGTGAAGGATGGTGACCAACAGGGGGAGGGAGCTGATTAGGGTGTAAAATAATAGGTAGATTCCAGCGCTTAATCGTTCAGGTTGGCTTCCTCATCGTGTGATTAGGATTAGGGTTGGGATTAGGGTTGCTTCAAATGCAATATAGAATAGTGTTAGTTCTGTGGTTGCAAAAGCTAGGGTGATGAGTGGTTGGACTGTGATGAGGGTAATGATGAATGTTTGTTTTCGGGGGGTTGGGTCGTGTTGCAGGTGATTCTGGCTTGCCATGAGCATGAGCGGGAGTAGCCAGCATGACAGGACTGCTAGAGGGGAGGAGATTTGGTCTAGTCCGGTTCATTGGGATGGAATTTTGTGGGGGTAGTATGTGGGTGCTAGTCAGTGCAGGCTAAGGGTGGCAATTAGTAGGCTATATGTGGTGGTGTTGGTTCATAGGAATTTGGGGGGTGATAGTAGGGCTGTAGGGAGCAGTATGATTGTTGGGAGGATGATTTTTAGCATTGCAGGAGGTTGAGGTTATGTAGGTGGTCGGAGCCGTGAGTTCGTGTAGAGGCTACTAGTATTGCTAGACCTGTGCCTGCTTCGCAGGCTGAAAATGCCAGCATAAGTATGGGCATTAGTGTGGAAGATGGTGTTTGGGTGGTTATTGGTCAAGTTGCTAGGGCAACGTACATTGCTAGTATCATGCTCTCTAGGCATAGAAGGGCTGAGACTAGATGGGTTCGGTGGAAGGCTAGTCCTAGGGCGCTTAGGGTGAAGGTCGAGTAGAAGGAGAGGTGGAGGAAGGGCATGAAGAAAGTCATAGGGTTGAGCTATGGTCTGTTGAGTCGAAATCAACTGTCTTGGTTAGACTAACTTTCTGGTTATTCGGCCCATTCTAGGCCGCCTTGCATTCATTCGTAGATTAGGCCTAGGGTGAGGAGGGTGATTATGGTGAAGGTTCAAGTTAGGGTGGTAGTAGGGGATTGAAGTTGAATGGCTCAGGGGAGGGGGAGTAGAAGTGCAATTTCTAGGTCGAATAGGAGGAATAGGATGGCTACTGAGGAAGAATCGAACTGAGAATGGGAGTCGAGCGGAGCCCAGGGGGTCGAATCCGCACTCATATGGGGATAGCTTTTCTTGGTCAGAGTTTATTTGGGCGAGTCAGAAGTTTAGTACAATTAGGATGGTGCTTAGGGTGAGGGAAGTGGCGAGTATTAGTGAGATTGTGTTTATTGCTCTTCTCTGGGGTTTTACCAGATTTTAGAGATTGGAAGTCAATTGTAATTAGTATACTAGAAGAGCAGGATCCTCATCAGTAAATGGTTGTGTAGAGGAATAGTCAGATAATGTCTACGAAGTGTCAGTATCAGGCTGCTGCTTCGAAGCCAAAGTGGTGGTGGGAGGTGAAGTGAAATTTGGTCAGTCGTAGGAGGCAGATCGACAGGAAGGATGATCCGATGATTACGTGCAGTCCGTGGAATCCTGTGGCTACAAAGAAGGTTGAGCCGTAGACACCGTCGGCGATTGAGAAGGGTGCTTCGTAGTATTCTGTTGCTTGTAGTGCCGTAAAGTAAAAGCCAAGTAGGATGGTTAGGGTTAGTGCGTGGATGGCTTGTTTTTGGTTGGACTCTGTGATGCTATGGTGGGCTCATGTTACGGTTACTCCTGAGGCCAGGAGGATGGCTGTGTTTAGGAGGGGTACTTCTAGGGGGTTGAGGGGGTTGATTCCGGCGGGTGGTCATTGTCCGCCCAGCTCTGGGGTTGGGACTAGGCTGGAGTGGAAGAATGCTCAGAAGAATCCTAGGAAGAAGAATGCTTCAGATGTGATGAATAGGATTATTCCATATCGTAGCCCTTTTTGCACTGTTGGGGTGTGGTGCCCCTGGAAAGTGCTTTCTCGCACAATGTCTCGTCATCATTGTAGTATGATTAGCATAATGGATAGGAGGCCTAGTGCTAGGAGTTGTGTGGAGTGGTAGTGGAATCATACGGCTAGTCCGGAGGTGGTGAGTAGGGCGGCGGCTGCTCCTAGGATTGGCCAAGGGCTTGGGTCTACTATGTGGTATGAGTGTGCTTGGTGTGCCATTAGATGTTTTCTTGTAGGTATAGGCTTAGTAAGAGAACGAAGACATAGGCCTGGATTATGGCTACTGCGATCTCTAGGATGGTTAGGAGGAATAGGATTACTGCGGTTAGAATGGATACTATTGGCATGATTGGTAGGAGGGCTATGACGGCTGTTGAGATGAGTTGAATAAGGAGGTGTCCTGCTGTCAGGTTTGCTGTTAGGCGGACGCCCAAGGCTAAGGGGCGGATGAGGAGGCTGGTGGTTTCGATTAGGATTAGGGCTGGGATTAGTGGTGTAGGGGTGCCTTCTGGCAGGAGGTGGCCGATGGAGATTGAGGGTTGGTTTCGTAGGCCTGTGAGAAGGGTGGCTAGTCACAGTGGAAAGGCCAGTGCTATGTTTATAGAGAGTTGGGTGGTGGGGGTGAATGTGTACGGCAGTAGGCCCAGGAGGTTGATCATGAGGAGTATTGTTATTAGGGAGGTTAGGACTATGGCTCATTTGTGAGCTTTTTTGTTTAGTGGGGTTATTAGTTGCTTTGTGGTTATGTTTAGAAGTCATAGCTGTAGGGTGGACAGGCGGTTGGTGATTCATCGGTTATTTGGTGCAGGGAGGAGCAGGGTTGGGAGTAATAGCGAGAGTAGGATGAGGGGAATCCCTATGAGGTGGGGGCTTATGAATTGGTCGAAGAAGCTTAGGTTCATGGTCAGGTTCATGGGGTGGCTTTGGTGGATACTAGGGTTTTGTGGGAGGGTGGATTGGTGGAGGTAAATGACAGGAGTTTAGGTTGGATAATTAGGGATAGTACCAATCAGGTAGTAAGTATTGTGTAGAATCATGGAGCTGGGTTAAGTTGGGGCATGTCATTAAGGAGGGGGGGTAGTCCTCTTTCGCTAGCTTAAAAGGCTAGTGCTGGTACATAGCTTCTTAATGGTTAGGGTGTTAGGAAGATAGTAGTGAGGATCAACTTTCGAAGTGAGGGAGGGGGATGGATTCTACTACGATTGGTATGTAGCTGTGGTTGGCTCCGCAGATTTCTGAGCACTGGCCATAGTAGATCCCGGGTCGGGTTGTAAGGATGGAGGTTTGGTTTAGTCGTCCTGGGATTGCGTCCGTTTTGATGCCCAGTGAGGGGATGGCTCAAGAGTGAAGTACGTCGTTAGCAGTGACGATGATGCGGATGGGGGAGTCTGTGGGGATGATAACGCGGTGGTCTACTTCTAGTAATCGGAAGTGGCCCAGTGGGAGTTCAGTTGATGGGATCATGTAGGAGTCGAATGTCAGGTCTTTGAAGTCTGTGTATTCGTATGTTCAGTATCATTGGTGGCCGATTGCTTTTAGGGTGAGGTCGGGCTCGTTAATTTCGTCTATTATGTAGAGGATTTGTAGGGAGGGCAGGGCCAGTAGGATTAGGACGATGGCGGGCAGGATAGTTCAAATTAGTTCGATTTCTTGTGCGTCCACGGTGTTGGAGGAGAGTTTTTCTGTTAGTATGAGGGTTAGAAGGTAGAGAACTAGGCTGCAGATTGCTAGGGCAACCATAAGGGCATGGTCGTGGAATCCTACTAGTTCTTCTATAATGGGAGAGGAGGCGTCTTGGAATCCGAGTTGGAGGTGGTTTGCCATGGTGGGGTATACAGGGCTTTCACCTGTGACTTAGTCTTGACGAGGCTATGTAATGGATTTACTAATACCCCATGAAGAAAGAAGCATGAGTGGTTATATGCGGTTGGCTTGAAACCAGCGTATGAGGGTTCGATTCCTTCCTTTCTTGTACTTGGACAAAGGCTGGTTCTTCGAAGGTGTGGTATGGAGGAGGGCAGCCGTGGATTCATTCGACGTTGGTGGAGGTTAATTCGGGTTGTGGGGTGCTCCGTTTTGATGCAAAGGCTTCTCAGATGAGGAATATGAGTATGATTGCAGCTGTTAGTGAGATTAGGGAGCCGATGGAAGATAGGGTGTTTCATGTAGTGTAGGCATCTGGGTAGTCGGAGTATCGGCGGGGCATGCCAGCTAGGCCTAGGAAGTGTTGGGGGAAGAAGGTTAGGTTGACTCCTGTGAACATTACTCCGAAGTGAGCTTTGGCTCATGTTTGGTGTAGGGTGTATCCGGTGAATAGGGGGAATCAGTGGGTAAATCCTGCTAGAATGGCAAATACGGCCCCTATGGAGAGGACGTAGTGGAAGTGGGCGACTACGTAGTAAGTGTCATGGAGGGCAATATCTAGGGAGGAGTTGGCCAGGATAATGCCTGTTAGGCCTCCGATGGTGAATAGGAAGATGAAGCCTATAGCTCATAGTAGAGGGGGGTCTCACTTGATGGTTCCTCCGTGAAGTGTAGCCAGTCAGCTGAAGACTTTAATTCCTGTGGGGATGGCGATGATTATGGTGGCAGATGTGAAGTAGGCTCGGGTGTCCACGTCCATACCTACTGTGAATATGTGGTGGGCCCATACAATAAACCCCAGGAATCCAATTGATAGTATGGCTCAGACTATGCCCATGTAGCCAAATGGTTCTTTTTTACCTGCATAGTAGGCGACTACGTGGGAGATGATTCCAAAGCCAGGGAGGATTAGGATGTAGACTTCGGGGTGGCCGAAGAATCAGAAGAGGTGTTGGTATAGGACTGGGTCGCCTCCGCCGGCGGGGTCGAAGAATGTGGTGTTTAGGTTGCGGTCAGTTAGTAGCATGGTGATGCCAGCGGCGAGGACTGGGAGTGATAGTAGGAGGAGAACGGCGGTGATGAGGACAGATCATACAAATAGGGGGGTCTGATATTGTGATAGTGCTGGGGGTTTTATGTTAATGGCAGTAGTGATAAAGTTAATTGCCCCTAGGATGGAGGATACTCCAGCTAGGTGGAGGGAGAAGATGGCCAGGTCTACAGAGGCGCCGGCGTGAGCTAGGTTGCCAGCTAATGGGGGGTAGACGGTTCATCCGGTGCCTGCCCCAGCTTCTACGGTAGAGGAGGCTAGTAGGAGGAGGAATGAGGGTGGGAGTAGTCAGAAGCTTATATTGTTTATGCGGGGGAAGGCTATGTCTGGGGCCCCGATTATTAGGGGGACTAGTCAGTTTCCAAATCCTCCAATCATGATTGGTATGACCATGAAGAAGATTATTACGAAGGCATGGGCGGTGACAACTACATTGTAGATCTGGTCGTCACCAAGAAGGGTTCCGGGTTGGCCTAGTTCGGCTCGGATGAGTAGGCTGAGGGCGGTGCCGACTATGCCTGCTCATGCTCCGAAGATTAGGTATAGGGTGCCGATGTCTTTGTGGTTGGTTGAGAATAACCATCGGTTGATAAATGTCATAGGTAAGATGGCTGAGTGTTGTAAGCGTTAGGCTGTAGTCCTTTTTACAGAGGTTTGATTCCTCTTCTTATCGGCCCCGTGGTGAAGGATTCATGTTGAGTTGCAAGCTCATTGATGTGCATTTAGAGTGCACCGGGGTCTAGTAGACTGAAGCCTGTGTGGTTTGGGCGCCTAGCTGTTAACTAGGCTTATTATGGGATCAAGGCCCATCTGTCTAGTAAGGTCCTAGCTTAATTAAAGCATCTGAGTTGCATTTAGAGGATGCAGGTTAATGTCCTGCGGATTTTAGCAGAAACTAAGAGGGTTTAACTCTTGTTTAAGGCTTTGAAGGCCTTCGGTTTAATGGCAGATTATCCTAAGTTTCTAGATGGAGGCTAGGATTATTGGGGAGAGTGGCAGGAGTAGGGTAGATGCGGAGGTGAGGGGGGCGATAATGGTGTTTGTTGGGCTGTTAGTGTGTCATTGGTTTATATGGGTTGTGGAGTTGGGTGGTAGGGTGATTGTTGAGTGGTAGGCGAGCCGCAGGTAGAAAAATAGCCCTAGGAGGGATAATATGGCGATGGTTGTGGCTAGTGGGGTCAGTTCTTGGTTAGTTAGTTCTTGGAGAATGAGTCATTTTGGTAGGAAGCCAGTTAGAGGGGGGAGTCCTGCTAGTGAGAGTAGGGTCAGTATGAGGGTTGTGTTTAGTACTGGGGTTTTTGTTCATGAGGTCATTATTGTCTTTAGGCTGAGGGTCTTGGTTGTGTTTAAGGTTAGGAATACGGTGGCAGTTATTGTGGTGTAGAGGTAGAAGGTCAGTAGTGTGAGCTTGGGGTAGTAGAGTAGGATGGCAGTTATTCAGCCCAGGTGCGAGATTGATGAGAAGGCTAGGATTTTTCGAGTTTGTGTTTGGTTTAGGCCCATTCATCCCCCTAGAGCTGTTGAGGAGATGGCTATAATAGTCAGTAGGGTGGGGTTTAGTGAGTGTGATGTTAGAAGAAGGAGGGTGAGTGGGGGGAGTTTTATTAGTGTTGAGAGGAGGAGTGCGGTGATGAGGGATGTCCCTTGAAGGACTTCTGGGAATCAAAAGTGGAATGGAACTAGTCCTAGTTTTATTGCAATGGCTGTTGTTATGAGTAGGCAGGGCACGGGGTGGGTTATTTGGGTGATGTCTCATTGCCCTGATGATCAAGCATTAATTATGCTTGAGAAGAGTAGTAGGGCGGAGGCGGCTGCTTGTACTAGGAAGTATTTGATTGCGGCTTCGATGGCTCGCGGGTGGTGTGATTTTGAGATTATGGGGATAATGGCTAGGGTGTTGATTTCTAGTCCGGTTCAGGCTATTACTCAGTGGTTGCTTGTGGTGGTGATGGTTGTTCCCAGGAGGAGGCTTAGAGTGGTGAGTAGTTTTGTATGCGGGCTCATTAGTGGGGGATGGGGTTAAGCCATCATTTTCGGGGTATGGGCCCGATAGCTTTATTAGCTGACCCTACTAGGAAATAATATAGTGGAAGTATGGAGGGTTTTGATTCCTTCTGTGTAGGTTCGATTCCTACTTTTCTAATGGTTCGTGGAGGCTGAGGAAATGAGAGGGCTGGTATACCTCTATGTTCACTTTATCATAGTGACCCTTTGCGTTCAGGCACATTTCCTTAGGCAAGGGGGTAGTCCAGCATAGCAGGCTGGTATGCTGGTATGTCAGAGGCATAGTGCGAGTGTTAGGGGAAGGAAGTTTTTCCATAGGAGGTGCATGAGTTGGTCGTAGCGGAATCGTGGGTAGGAGGCGCGGATTCACAGGAAGCCGGATGACAGGAGTAGGGTTTCTGTGGCTAGGGCTGTTGGGAATAGTTCTTGGGGTAGGTTTAGTATGCTTGGGTTTAGGAATAGGATGGCGGTTAGTGTGTTTATTAGTATAATGTTCGCGTATTCGGCTAGGAAGAATAGGGCAAATGGTCCTGCGGCGTATTCTACATTGAATCCGGATACTAGTTCGGATTCCCCTTCGGTGAGGTCGAATGGGGCGCGGTTAGTCTCAGCTAGGGTGGAGATGTATCATATTATGGCCAGGGGTCATGAGGAGAGGAGTAGGTATAGTGGTTCTTGTGTGGTGGCGAGGGTGTTTAGGGAGTAGTTGCCGCTCAATATAATTACGGATAGGAGGATAATGGCTAGTGTGACTTCGTAGGAGATAGTCTGTGCTACTGCTCGTAATGCCCCGAGTAGGGCATATTTTGAGTTTGATGCTCAGCCTGATCATAAGATGGAGTACACTGCAAGGCTAGACATGGCTAGCAGGAATAGGAGGCCCAGGTTAAGGTCAGCTAGGGGGAAGGGCAGGGGGAGTGGGGCTCAGATTGTGAGTGCGAGTAGGAGGGCTAGTAGGGGGGTTGTGGTGAATAGGAGGGGGGAGGAGGTGGATGGTTGGATGGGCTCTTTGATGAACAGTTTTACACCGTCAGCTACTGGTTGAAGGAGGCCGAATGGGCCTACAATGTTTGGGCCTTTTCGTGCTTGTATGTAGCTTAATATTTTTCGTTCTACGAGGGTAAGGAAGGCTACGGCAATTAGGATTGGGATGATGTAGGAGAGTGTTATAATAATGGCGGCCATTGGTGGGGGGGGTTAGCTAGGGAGAGGATTTGAACCTCTGGGGAAAGGGCTTAAGCCTTTTGCACTTGCCAGGCTCTGCCACACTAGCTGCCCTTGTCTAGGGTGAATATGGGTGTTGGTAATTGAGTTGCATTCATTATTTTTTTGGAGGCGTGCTATGTGGTATAGGCCTCACTCTTCCGGTCCTTTCGTACTAGGAAGGGTCCAGCACAGATAGAAACCGACCTGGATTGCTCCGGTCTGAACTCAGATCACGTAGGACTGTTAATCGTTGAACAAACGAACCCTTAATAGCGGCTGCACCATTAGGATGTCCTGATCCAACATCGAGGTCGTAAACCCCCTCGTCGATAGGGGCTCTTGGAGGGGATTGCGCTGTTATCCCTGGGGTAGCTTGGTTCATTGCTCAATTGTTATTGGGTCTGGTTACTGTTAGTACGTTGAGGTGATGTTCTTGGTCAAGAGGTGTGGTCTTTGTTTTGGAGGGTTTGTTTTTCTCCAAGGTCGCCCCAACCGAAAAATAGTGGCCAGTGCTTGGTGGTGTTGGGGGTTCTTCTGGGGAAGGGGTAGGGTTTTTGGGTGGTGGCCATTGATTTTTAAGTTCCACAGGGTCTTCTCGTCTTGTGGGTGTATCCCTGCTTTTGCACAGGGAGATCAATTTCACTGATTATCTGTAAGAGACAGTTAAGACCTCGTTTGGCCGTTCATACAGGTCTCGATTTATGGGACAATTGATTGCGCTACCTTTGCACGGTTAGGATACCGCGGCCGTTGAACGTAGTGTCACTGGGCAGGCGTCACCTTCAATACTTGGTGTGCTGAAGGCTATGTTTTTGGTAAACAGTCGGGCCTTGGGTTTGCCTAGTTCCTTTTACAGATTTAAATCTTTCTAGCAGGCGCTCCTGGGTTGGGTTAACAGGGTTGGTTAATACTTTATTCTTGTTCGGGTTTGGGCATATTAGGCTCTGGCCTGTTAATAATGTGGGGAATGTAAGCTTGCGCTTGAGAGGGAGGGCCCAGGTTACTCATTTTAGCATTAATTCTTCTATGTCTATAGATTGGCCTGTTAGTGAGAAGGGAGTCATGTTATCTGTTGGATTTTTGTGGTGAGAGCTTTGACGCATTCTTTACTGGTGGCTGCTTGAAGGCCTACTGTAGGGTAGTAGTGGGGTGTTATCCTCTAATGAAGGTTGTATCCTGTTTTAAAGGGGCTGTACCTCCTTTAAAGAGCTCTTAGTCCTCTCATGTTAGGTTATGTGTCGGGCAGGGAGGGGGGCTAAGGGGGAACTTAGATTCGTTTCACAGGCAACCAGCTATCACTCGGCTCGATAGGCTTTTCACCTCTACTGGCAAGTCATCCCACTCTTTTGCGACAGAGACGGGTTCGCTCGGTAATGCAGCTGCCTGCAAGTAGCTCGCTCGGGTTTCGGGGGGGCAAGCTTAAGTTCGCTTTGCTTGGTTGTTCTTGCTAAATCATGATGCGAAAGGTACAAGGGTTCATCTTTGCTGTTTGTTGCTTTGGGTTTCATTGCTATTTCATCTTTCCCTTACGGTACATAGTCTCTATTGCGCTCTGGGGGTTCTTTTCTATCGCCTATACTAGGTTGAGGAGAATGTTTTAGTTGAGGGGAAAAGTGTGTTTTACTGGTTTAGGGCGAGGCTAGAGGTTGGCTTCAGGGCGATCTGGCAGAGTAGATGTCTTTCAGGCGTAGGCTGAATGCTTTGGTGTAAGCTACGCCCTGGTATGCTAAGTGCACCTTCCGGTACACTTACCTTGTTACGACTTACCTCATCTTTGGCCTAGGTGGTGGTATAGTTTTGGATAAGTTGTGGCTTGTGAGGAGGGTGACGGGCGGTATGTACGTGCCCCATGGCCGCCTTAAAGAGGGTATTATGGCCCCGTCTTTACTGCTAAATCCGCCTTCCGAGGGTGGGGCTTTCACACCCTCTTCCGTGGGTTCTCTGTTGCAGAGAATGTAGCCCATCTCTTCCACTTCGTGGGCTATACCTTGACCTGTCTTTTTAGCGGGTTGGGGCTATTGTGCTCACTGTTGTGCTCTCAAGAGGTGGGCTGGCGACGGCGGTATGTAGGCTGCCTGGCAAGGAGTGGTGGGGTGTATCGTGGGTTATCGATTATAGGACAGGCTCCTCTAGGTGGGTTTGGGGCACCGCCAAGTCCTTAGGGTTTTAAGCGTTTGTGCTCGTAGTACCCTGGCGAATGCTCTAGTGGTTATGAGCATCTTGATTTAGGGCCGGGCATAGTGGGGTATCTAATCCCAGTTTGAGTCCTGGCTTTCGTGGGGGGTAGTCTGTCCGGGCAGGGCTAGGATCGTTTTAAGGGTGATTTTTAGTGCATCCTTGGCTTATGACGGCTCGGTTGCATTTCAATCCTAGTTTGGGGGATATTTTGGTCCCACTCTTTACGCCGTGTACGGTTAATTTGGGCCTCTTGTGTGACCGCGGTGGCTGGCACAAGATTTACCGGCCCTGGGGGAAGTTGCCATAACTAAGTCAAGCTTGCGCTTATTGCTTAATGTTAACTACTGCTGTATACCCGTGGGGGTGTGGCTAGTGCAAGGCGTCTTGGGCTACTGGGATGGGTGTGCCTGATGCCTGCTCCTTCTATTGGGCGGGGTAGAGGGGCATTTACACTGGGGCGTGGATGCTTGCATGTATGTGTTTGGCAAGAATTAACGGTAAGGTTGGGACTAAGTCTCTTGTCCTTGGGCAGTGGGGGGCCATCTTGGCATCTTCAGTGCCATGCTTTGTTTATTAAGCTACAGGGAC